TATTTTTGTGACAAGTAAGATAAATCAAAAAAAATATGTGACTTTCGCTTACTATTTCTAAGATTATCAAATATCTTTTTTATAGTCATAGGCGAAATAAAGTCAATTTTATTTTGTTTTGTTTTATTAATCCTTTCTTGATCTTGATTTCTTTTATTATTGTCAATGTATTTCTCAACAATTTTTTTTGTTGATTCCATAAAAAGGTATAGAGTGATTCTGCGCATATTAATGATACATAGAAAGATATCAATGTATATTTTTTCAATGCAAAATTGAATTAATAATTCAATATTTTTTCTTTTTAATAGTTTCCAAATTTTTGGAGGTGATTCTCCATTATTCTTTTTATTTTTTTTCATTATTTCTATTTGATTTCTGATTGTGTTTCTTCTATCAATTCTCTGTTTCATTTCTTCTTTTGCCTGTAAATAATTTGTCCAACCTGTAGCTCGATTTTGACTAAGTGATTCATGAATTATCTTATTACTGATTATAGAATCATTTTCTGTTTGAGTTTGACTTGATTCATATATTTCTTTCGGTATAAATAATGGAATTTTTGTTCCTTTTAAAAGTTCTTTTATTATTTGTTTTACAAATAAAACGGCTTTTGTTTGTTTCTTTGTTATTTTTTTAAAAACTCTTCGAACTCTAAAATTGAATTTTCTGATTTCGACTTTATAGTCTATATCTTTAAAAATAGGTTCAAAAAAGGAAGGTGTTTTTCGAGGAGGCCCAAAAGGATATTCTGTTTCCATTCCCAAAACTGTTAAAAAACAAGAATCAAAATCATCCTGTTGCTTTTGATCGCTATCAGAGAGTCGTAGTTTAGATCTGTGCCAAGGTTTCAAATGAAAAGGATATAGGATTTTTATCTGAAAACCTTCTCTTAACCAATTTTTAGGAAATTCCGTTTTGGAGAATTGAAGACCATTATAGCTGCACTTTAGGTAAATTTCTCTATTCCAATCTTGGAAATCCTCATACCATTCCGGGGATTGACGTAATAAAATACGGCCAATATTCTTAACTATTATGAATAAGGGTAATTTAATATATCTTCTAAAAATTGATTGAGCTAGTAACAGAACACTTCTTGTTTTTTGTGCATATGGAATGTTATCCCAGAATTCCATTGCGTCTTCCTGGTTATTTTTTTTTATTTTGAATTGTTGATCTAAAATTTCGAATTCTGACTTTTTACCCAACCAGTCTCTAATATTAAAAAAAAGTTTCATTAGGTTGGATATAGGAAAAGGAAAATCCTCCAATTTTTCCAAAAAAAGGGGGGAATGGGGATTTCCTTGAGAGGGTCCCCAAATAACCATTTTACGCCTTTGAACGCGCATAGATCCTTTTATTACGGCTCGACGAAAATCCGGTTCTTCTAAATAACTTATAAAACCCGAATCTCTATTAAATTTTCTATAAAGATTATAATTCTTGAAATGAGACTTCTTAAAACTTCGTCTGGAACGGGTTAAAAAAGCTATACGTTTAAATCTTCTTGTTCGAAGCTGGTGATCCAGCCCTTGCATTATGCCTTGTTCTTTTCGTCGTTTTTTAAAATGTTGTTCCAACTCATTGATTAATTTGTATGACCATCGAGGGGGTTTTTTACCTATTTTGTTTATTCCAATAGATTTTTTTTCACGCTTAGGGTTAGTTAGAATTGCGTTCAATGAAAACTTTAACCTATTTTTTGAATCTATTTTTACTTGTTTTTTTTCTGATCTTTCGATTTTCTGTTGATATTCTGGAGAATTAGGATAGGGAAGAAGGATATCATGAATTTGATTTAGTTCAGATGTTTCTGTGCAATTTTCTTTTTCTATCGAAGTTTCGTTTATGATTGAAGAAGAAAATAATTTCTTCATTCTTCCACGATACATCCCATTTAAAAAGGGATCATACATTTTAACTAGGCAATTTTTGTTTTGAGGCTCAGTATTACATAATTTAACTAGGAAATTTTTTTTGTTTTTAGTCTCAGCATTATACAATCTAGTTTTTGTTTCAAGTATATTTAGAGAAAGAAATACTGTCTCTAAAGTCTCAATTCTATTTATAAATTCATTATTTAAGCTGTTATTTTTCTCTTTATTAGTATAAAGCCACTCGTTATATAGTTCATCAGCGGAGAGTTTTTCTAATGTAGACAACGATATCCTTCTTGCTATCATTTCCCCAAAAGTTGACAAACTGGGGGGATATGTAAAAGATATTCTTTGTTTTCCATCACTTTGGCATGTATAAAAAAAATATTGTGATGCTTCGCTTCTTACGGAGCCTTTAAAATTTTTATTTCTCTTTCTTATGTATCGTAATGGACGATTCCATCGGTTATAATCGAAAAAAAAGGTCAAAAGAGGTTTTTCAAACAAAAAAAAGGATTTTTCTTCATCTTTTTTATTTTTTTCAAGTTTTTTGAACTTCAAATTTTCTTGATTCCCATACATATAATCAACCCGTCTATTGTTATCAAATTCTTCTTCTT